TTGGTCAAATACCTAGCGACAAACTCCTATGTTCCTTTCATTACGGTATTTCCGAACAAGTTCCTGGATGACAAGCCTAAAGGTTATCTTATTGATGATATCGATATTGATGATAGTGACGATATCGATATTGATGATAGTGACGATATCTATATTGATGATAGTGACGATATTGATGATAGTGATGATGACCTTGATATTGATACGGAGCTGCTAACTATGACGAATGTGCTAACTATGTATATGACGCCGAAAATAGACCGATTTGATATCACCCTTCAATTCGAATTAGCAAAAGCAATGTCTCCTTGCATAATATGGATTCCAAACATTCATGATCTGCATGTGAATGAGTCGAATTGCTTATCCCTCGGTCTATTAGAGAACTATCTCTCCAGGGATTGTGAAAGATGTTCCACTGGAAAGATTCTTGTTATTGCTTCGACTCATATTCCCCAAAAAGTGGATCCCGCTCTAATAGCTCCGAATAAATTAAATACATGCATTAAGATACGAAGGCTTCTTCTTCCACAACAACGAAAGCACTTTTTCATTCTTTCATATACTAGGGGATTTCACTTGGAAAAGAAGATGTTCCATACTAATGGATTCGGGTCCATAACCATGGGTTCCAATGCACGAGATCTTGTAGCACTTATCAATGAGGCCCTATCAATTAGTATTACACAGAAGAAATCCATTATAGAAACTAATACAATTAGATCAGCTCTTCATAGAAAAACTTGGCATTTTCGATCCCAGATAAGATCGGTTCAGGATCATGGGATCCTTTTCTATCAGATAGGAAGGGCTGTTGCACAAAATGTACTTCTAAGTAATTGCCCCATAGATCCTATATCTATCTATATGAAGAAGAAATCATGTAAGGGAGGGGATTCTTATTTGTACAAATGGTACTTCGAACTTGGAACGAGCATGAAGAAATTAACGATACTTCTTTATCTTTTGAGTTGTTCTGCCGGATCGGTCGCTCAAGATCTTTGGTCTTCATCCAGACCCGATGAAAAAAATTGGATCACTTCTTATGGATTCGTTGAGAATGATTCTGATCTAGTTCATGGCCTATTACTATTATTACTATTAGAAGTAGAAGGCGCTCTGGCTCTGGCGGGATCCTCACGGACAGAAAAAGATTGCAGTCAGTTTGATAATAATCGAGTGACATTACTTCTTCGGTCCGAACCAAGGAATCAGTTAGATATGATGCAAAATGGATCTTGTTCTATCGTTGATCAGAGATTTCTATATGAAAAATACGAATCGGAGTTTGAAGAAGGGGAAGGGGACCTCGATCCGCTAGAGGAGGATTTATTCAATCACATAGTTTGGGCTCCTAGAATATGGCGCCCTTGTGGCAATCTATTTGATTGTATCGAAAGGCCCACTGAATTGGGATTTCCCTATTGGGCTGGGTCATTTCGGGGCAAACGGATCATTTCTCATAAAGAGGATGAGCTTCAAGAGAATGATTCGGAGTTCTTGCAGAGTGGAACCATGCAGTACCAGACACGAGATAGATCTTCCAAAGAACAAGGCTTTTTTCGAACAAGCCAATTCATTTGGGACCCTGCGGATCCATTCCTTTCCCTATTCAAAGATCAGCCCTTTGTCTCTGTGTTTTCACGTCGAGAATTCTTTGCAGATGAGGAGATGTCAAAGGGGCTTATTGCTTCCCAAACAAATCCTCCTACATCTATATATAAACGCTGGTTCATCAAGAATACGCAAGAAAAGCACTTCGAATTGTTGATTCATCGCCAGAGATGGTTTAGAACCAATAGTTCATTATCTAATGGATCTTTCCGTTCTAATACTCTATCCGAGAGTTATCAGTATTTATCAAATCTGTTCCTATCTAACGGAACGCTATTGGATCAAATGACAAAGACATTGTTGAGAAAGAGATGGCTTTTCCCGGATGAAATGAAACATTTGATTCATGTAACAGGAGAAAGATTCCCCATTCCTTAGCCGTAAAGATATGTGCCCATGAAAAGGGGATTAAGTGGAACAGAATTGGCCGGATGGTAGAGTCGTGGAAACACTTGTTTCTTCCATCTTTTTGGCCTTAGCTCCATGGAACAATATGCTACTGCTGAAACATGGAAGAATTTAAATCTTAGATCACTATGTGTGGATGATATGAACTGCCTAAACAAGAATTCTTGAACGGCGAAAGAGCCTATTACTCGCTACATCAAACAATCTCTACTAACGAAACCATGTAAATCCATCGGAAAATACGCATGTCCGCTGAAATGGTTGTTGCTATCTGCTCCAATAACGAATCATTGGTTTAATTGAATAACTAAAGAAAATAGATAGACCTTTCTCTTCGTCTCAGGTCGATGGATCTTCTCAATTGGAAGATCTCCCATATGGATCATTCCAGTTGACCGAGCCTAATTCTAATTGTTTTGTTCCGAAGCAAAGATATCCACGGAGGCGGGTTCGTCCTATTCACGACGATCCTCTTTCG